TTTCTCTGGCCCTTTGTTAATTGGGGCTAAAACTCCGGAAATTAGAAATGCCAAAATAGGAATAACACTTGATATTATTAGAAATGCCCAGAAAATATCATATTCGTAAAGCAGAAACATAGACGAACTCCTATGAATGTGAAAAATATACCTGATTAGTCGATTCAATTGGAATTAATTGTGAAGCCATCCATAACTGTTTAGTCAAAACAACAAATCATTTTGATCGACCTATCTAGTTTCGTTTGTTGGCTGCGGTACATGTCTCGTTTCAAGATTCATCAACAGTAATCCTATTTCCATTAAACTTACTTAGATTTTTTTTGATATAGATAGAGTAGTTATAAATATATACTCCTCTTATACAAAACAAATAAAACTTTCTTGCTTTCGCCTTCCTTCGGATGAATTTTTTCTACAAAATAAAAATGGAAATCTATTTATATATATTTATTATATTCTATTTTTTTTATGTTTATGACTAGTTTATGTTTATTTTATGACTAGAATCCTCAAAGAGGGAGACTGTCTTTTTTGTCTTTTTTTTTTATTAGTGATTTAGAATAATAGTCAGATGTATTAAAATGTCTAGTAATTTTGATCTCGGAATTTAGAGTATTATTAGTCTTGGTCTATTCTTTTTCTTTTTTATTAGAATCCACCAGAACAAATCTAAGAGCGCCTTAATTTGTAGACAAGTCAAAGTTTGAAAAACGAAGATCTTTGGTAAATTGAATTGGAAAGATTGTCAAACAGGCTTTTTTCTTGGTATACCTTATCTAGCAAACATAGTAAAAAACACGTAGTCTTATCTTTTCGTATTCAATCAATAATCAAGAAAGCTCCTAGATTTATGTGGCTTACTATTAGATTCGATTAAGATTGGGTTAGGTTAGAGTCTGTAACCGCTTTCATGTCCGAACCTAATTTTGACTCCAAAAATTATCCAGGATTGGGTAGGTATACCAAAGAAAAGAAGTTTGACAATTGATTGCGGGCCAGCAGAGTGCTTTCGCCGTTGGATTAGAAAAAAAGAAATAAAAAAAAAATATATATATGGATTGGGTTTAATCAAAGAGGCTTCTGTTTTCAGTTTTATGTTCTGCTCTGAGCGATCCCGCGAGGGGGCTTGTAGGAATGGTTTTTTCGATGAAACAAGTAACCGTAAGCGACCAGTTACAAACAACAAAGAATACAATAAAATAATGAGTAAACAAAAACTATCCAATTTTTGTATTTTTATTAGGGCTATACGGACTTGAACCGTAGACCTTCTCGGTAAAACAGATCAAACTGATTATTATCAAAATGATTCGAACTGTTTCAAAGACCCAACATGCCTTTTTTTGCATTGGGCTCTTTCATTAACTGATAGAAATATCAGTTAGTCTGCCATCTTTATTCTTGCCAATAAGGAGATGACTCCATGTGCTCTGATTCATTATTTTGATTTCGCTCAGGAGCATTACCAAAGTGTTTCAAAGAAGGGTTATCTTGACGTAGGTCTGCTTCTTGCCGAGATCAGATCAACCTAAGTTAAATGGAGTCTCTATCGCCCTGTTTAAAAAACCAAATATGAAACTTCCTACACCTTAAAGTTCATCGGGCGAAAAGAGAATTTTTTGAGGTCCTTATACTCACTCATTAATGACTAGCATTGAATAGACTGGGTATTCACCCTATCAATATCTCAAATCAAGGATAGGTTCTATTTGGCACTTAAATGGGCACCAAAATCGGACCGAGAACCTTTTGTCAGGCTATTGTTCTCTTGTTTTGTTCCTTAAACATTAGGGAGTAAGACATAGATTTCTCAATAAGATCAATTCTTTTGATTTCATGATGGGAAGGACTCCTCTGAAAATCATTGGCGCACGTGTAAACGAGGTGCTCTACCAACTGAGCTATAGCCCTTGTGTTTGTGATGTGTTTGTGATACATATTTAATCATATTATGTAGAGAATTTCTTGTCAAGATGAATATTACATGATCTAACACATATCTCTTTGATGGGTATTGCTTCGAAGTAATATTAGATTTATAATCCATCGATATATCGATATGATGTGATGAGTTCCTTTTGTTTATCTTTGTGATAATAAAGGGCCTACTTAACTCAGTGGTAGAGTATTGCTTTCATACGGCGGGAGTCATTGGTTCAAATCCAATAGTAGGTAGAACTTATTAGATACCAGAATCGTGGTATCTAATAAGTTTTTCTGATCACCCTCTTTTATTGATTTTTTAGCTTTTCTTCTATATTTCTATTCATTTTTGAATTGCAATTCATTGCATAAGAATCTATCCGATTCCACTTGATTTTTTTTTTGATTGTATTCAATTTCAATTGGCAGGAAAAAAAGGGGTGTATAAACAGAGGTTCTGTTTATACAGAAGTTCCTTTGATTATTCGTACACAACAACTAGTTATGAAATCGCATTGCTAGCCTCGACTCGTGTCCTAGCGCGTCTAAGAGCTAGATTTGCCTCAATTGTTTG